TTTGTCATCATCCAATTGTTCTTGTTTTCGAATGGGTCCAGTTAACAATGGAAAATCTCCCGCGGTGATAAAAGAATTCATTAACAAGGACCCCCTAATTCCGACTAGGAATTCGTTGGGCCCTTTAGGAACAGGTCGTCAAATTGCGAATTTTGATTCAGTTTTACATTTAATAACTTATAATCAGACCGTGGTAACTAACTATTTCCAACTTGACAATTTGAAACCGACTTTTCAAGTACTTAAATATTATTTAATGGATGAAAATGGGAAACTTGTGAAGCCCGATCCCTACAGGAACATCATTTTGAATCCATTTGGTTTAAATTGGTGTTTTTTTCATTACAATTGTTGTGAAAAGTCATCTACAATCATTAGTCTTGGGCAGTTTATTTGTGAAAATGTACGGATAGCCAAAAAAGGATCCGATCTAAAATCGGGTCAAGTTATAAGTGTTCAAGTTGACTCTGTAATAATACGATCCGCTAAGCCCTTTTTGGCTACCCCAGGGGCAACGGTGCATGGTCATTATGGGAAAATGCTTTCTAAAGGAGATACATTAGTTACATTTATATATGAAAAATCAAGATCGGGTGATATAACGCAAGGTCTTCCAAAAGTGGAACAGGTGTTAGAAGTGCGTTCAATTGATTCAATATCAATGAATCTCAAAAAGAGGGTGGAAGGTTGGAACAAATGTATAACAAGAATTCTTGGAATTCCTTGGGGATTCTTGATTGGTGCTGAGCTAACTATGGTACAAAGTCGTATCTCTTTAGTTAATAAGATCCAAAAGGTTTATCGATCCCAGGGAGTGCAAATACATGATAGGCATATCGAAATTATTGTACGTCAAATAACCTCAAAAGTTTTGGTTTCCGAAGACGGAATGTCTAATGCTTTTTTACCTGGAGAACTCATTGGATTGTTGCGAGCGGAACGAATGGGGCGCGCTTTGGAAGAAGCGATCTGTTACCGAGCTGTCTTAGTGGGAATAACAAGAGCGTCTCTGAATACTCAAAGTTTCATATCTGAAGCCAGTTTTCAGGAAACTGCTCGAGTTTTAGCAAAAGCGGCTCTCCGGGGTCGTGTCGATTGGTTGAAAGGCCTGAAAGAGAACGTTGTTCTGGGGGGAATGATACCGGTTGGTACCGGACTCAAAGTCAAAGGACTAGTGCCCACTTCAAGGCAAAAGCACCATAGTTCCTTGGAAATAAAAGAAAAGAATCTATTTGAGGGGGAAATGAGAGATATTTTATCTCACCACAAAAATTTATTTCATTCTTTCCTTTCAAAGAATTTCCAAGATACATCGATAGATCAGAACAATCCTTTTTAGTATTTAATGATTCCTAAGAGCAAATTCAACCTTTTTATTTTAAAAGGATCTCTATTTGGATTTGATCCAGTCATTTGATTTGGTAATAGTAATCAAAATAACCATGAATAGAAAACAATAATGGCTTGGCCCTGTCTCTAGGGTCAATCTATGGTACAAGGGAAGGTTCCATCGGAACAACTTTTTTTCAGGGTACCCCGTCTCTTTTTGTTTTTTCAAAAAACAAAAAGAGGGGGAGTGTGGGGAGAAATGACAAGAAGATATTGGAACATCAATTTGGAAGACATGATGGAAGCGGGAGTTCATTTTGGCCATGATATTCGAAAATGGAATCCTAAAATGGCACCTTATATCTCTGCAAAGCGTAAAGGTATGCATATTACAAATCTTATTAAAACTGCTCGTTTTTTATCAGAAACTTGTGATTTGGTTTTTGATGCAGCCAGTAGGAAAAAACAATTCTTAATTGTTGGCACTAAAAAAAAAGCAGCTGATTCAGTATTACGGGCTGCAATAAAGGCTCGGTGTCATTATGTTAATAAAAAATGGCTCAGTGGGATGTTAACGAATTGGTCTATTACAGAAACAAGACTTCAAAAGTTTAGAGACTTGAGACACAAACAAAAAACAGGAAGACTGGATCGTCTTCCGAAAAGAGATGCGGCTGTGTTGAAAAGACAATTATCTCGCTTGCAAAGATATCTTGGCGGGATTAAATATATGACAGACTTACCCGATATTGTAATCATCGTTGATCAGCACGAAGAATATACGGCCCTTCGGGAATGTATCACTTTAGGAATTCCAACAATTTGTGTAATCGATACAAATTGTGACCCCAATCTCGCAGATATTTCGATTCCAGCGAATGATGACTCTATCGCTTCCCTCAGATTTATTCTTAACAAATTAGTATTCGCAATTCTTGAGGGCCGTTCGGATTCTCTAAGAAATCCGTAATTAAGAATTAAGAATTAAGAATTAAGAATTAAGAAGAAGAGAAAGAACTTATGTCGTTTCGGAACCCTCATCGATTTATTGAATCGCTTACTATTGCGGAATCTCAAAAAAGAGATAAAAAGAACTGAGCATAGAATGTGATTAGTTGGTATTCCAAATATACGATTCAAGTAGTTAAGTCGAGCAATAGATGGTTGAATCAAAATAATTTCGTTTAAAGTTTTCTTTTTGTCAGAGAGCAATATGAATCTTTTATCAGGTTCCCCCAACATACTAAAAGGGTTATACGAGATATCCGGTGTGGAAGTAGGCCAACATTTCTATTGGAAAATCGGGGATTTTCAAGTTCACGGCCAAGTACTTATTACTTCTTGGGTTGTAATGGCTATCTTATTAGGTTCCGCCGCGCTAGCTGTTCGGAAACCACAAACCATTCCGACCGGCGTTCAGAATTTCTTCGAATATGTCCTGGAATTCATTCGAGATGTGAGTCAAACTCAAATTGGAGAAGAATACGGCCCTTGGGTTCCTTTTATTGGAACTCTATTTCTCTTTATTTTTGTTTCGAATTGGTCGGGCGCCCTTTTACCTTGGAAAATCATACAATTACCTCAGGGGGAGTTAGCCGCACCCACGAATGATATAAATACTACGGTTGCTTTGGCTTTACTCACGTCAGTGGCCTATTTCTATGCGGGTCTTACTAAAAAAGGGTTAGCTTATTTCGGGAAATATATTCAACCAACTCCAATCCTTTTACCTATTAACATCTTAGAAGATTTCACAAAGCCCTTATCACTTAGTTTTCGCCTGTTTGGGAATATATTAGCTGATGAATTAGTAGTTGTTGTTCTTGTTTCGTTAGTACCGTTAGTGGTTCCTATCCCGGTCATGTTCCTTGGATTATTTACAAGTGGTATCCAAGCTCTTATTTTTGCAACTTTAGCCGCGGCTTATATAGGTGAATCTATGGAGGCTCACCATTGACTAGTTTTCGAAAGAGTCTTTTTTTAGCTTCGCCCAAGGCAATATAGGCGCGGCTCAAACGAATCGACTTCGAAAAAACAATAGACCGACACTATATATGATTTAGAGTAATCACAAAAAAAATAGGCTATTGAACAGAGAATTATAAAAAAACGAAACGAGATCGAAAAGATCTTTTCCAAAAAATTCTCCGTCGGTCCACTTATATCTATCTTTCCCTTCAATGAATATTCTTTCTATGGGTTGACCAATCCCAATCGTCAACTAGAATGATTTCCTTTTCAATTGATTTGATTCAATGAGGGGCCAAAAAATCTTTCATAAATACTAAATGAAATGAACTTTGATCAATCACTTTTTCTGCAAGGATTCTATAACGAATCAATTTGTTCGTTTCGATTGTATCCCTACAGACTCGTGATAAAGAAAGGGAAAGAAGAATCTACAAAAACAGAATTTCTAAAAATCAAAAAAGGGCTTGTTCGAAGAGCGGAGTATATCAAATTGAATGACGTTAAGGCAACTCTTGTGGATGTTTCAACGAATGATTCTCAACTGCGGTTGGCTCTAAGATGGATGAAGAGTTAGTTTCCATTCGGAAAGAAATACGTGTATATGGTATATTAGCCAGTTCAATATGAATTAAAGATCGATCTAATTTGACCTCCGAATAGGAATTTCTGCGCAGATTCTCCTATGCGAAGTTCGTAGTTATTTCGACTGGATGAATCGTAGCCATGGAAGAATTAAATCCTAATTCATAATTCATTGGTTGAGTGTATCATTAACCATTTATTTTTTGGGGACGAGGAACTTATCATGAATCCACTGATTTCTGCCGCTTCCGTTATTGCTGCTGGATTGGCTGTAGGGCTTGCTTCTATTGGACCTGGAGTTGGTCAAGGTACTGCTGCAGGCCAAGCGGTAGAAGGTATCGCAAGACAGCCCGAGGCGGAGGGGAAAATACGAGGTACTTTGTTGCTTAGTCTAGCTTTTATGGAAGCTTTAACAATTTATGGACTGGTTGTCGCATTAGCACTTTTATTTGCGAATCCTTTTGTTTAATTTTAGAAATATGAAACTATTTTTTGCAGTTTGGGTTGCCTTTTCCTTCTGCTTTGCTTTTTCAAATTCTATCAAGATTTTATTCTTACAATTACTCATTCGTTGAGAAAATAACCCACGGGAAGGGCTGATTTGCGGATGAGGAATTAGCAGACCGACTCGCTTTCAGCCTTCCCCCTTGGAGTCCAATCAGGCCTTTTTTAGGAAGGGTTGCAGCGGGGAATTCAGAATTGATTCTACAATCAACGACATTTTCGACTCGATTTAGAACTAGGACGAAATGGGAAACTAAGAATGATTATCCTCTTGATTAGTTGCGTCATTACCCAATCAAGATCTACCCAGAAAAGAAAGGGGGGCGCAGGGCTACAAAGTGATACAAAAAAAATTATGTTCGATTTTTGAGTCGATCTATACGAGGAGATCATATGAAAAATGGAACCGATGCTTTCCTTTATTTGGACCACTGGCCAGTCGCCGGGAGTTTCGGGTTTAATACCGATATTTTAGCAACAAATCCAATAAATCTCAGTGTCGTGATTGGGGTATTGATCTTTTTTGGAAAGGGAGTGTGTGCGCGTTGTTTCTTTCAAGAATAGGCTGGATCCAACCAGCTGTACTTTTTCCGTTATAACTAGGAACGGAAGGT